TTTTACCAGTCTGTCTGTCTCCAATAATTAATTCTCGCTGACCGCGGCCTATAGGGATCATCGAATCAATAGCAATAAGCCCCGTTTGCAGAGGCTCATATACGGAACGTCTCGAAATAATACCAGGCGCGGGAGATTCAATTAAGCGAAATTCCGAAGCTGAAATTTCACCTCTACCATCAATAGGTTTAGCCAGGGCATTTATAACACGACCCAAATAAGCCTCACTGACAGGTATCTGAGCAATTCTTCCTGTTGCTTTTACAGAACTTCCTTCTTGTATCATCAAGCCGTCACCCATTAATACAACACCGACATTATTTGATTCCAAATTCAGAGCAATGCCTATTGTACCCTCTTCAAATTTGACTAATTCGCCTGCCATTACTTCATCAAGACCGTGAATACGAGCAATGCCATCGCCCACTTGAAGTACGGTACCTGTATTTACAATCTTGACTTCTCTATTATATTGTTCAATACGTTCGCGAATAATATTATAAATTTCATCAGCTCGAAGGGTTGTCATGAGTCTTTCTTAAATTAAATGAATTCTTTTTTGGAAACAAAAAAAAAATAATACCTTACCCACAGTAGAAGGACTAATCGGTTATTTCTTTCATTGCGCCAAACATGTCAATATTCGCGTTAATGGTACGTAAATGTAACTCGTTGCTCAAACAACTATTCAGGGTTCCTAGAGCTCCTTGTAGGGCTTGTTGGAAAACCCGCTGGCGTACTTGATTAATCGCTCTTTGTTGTTCAAAATGAATGGTTTCGTTTTTGTAATTTTCTAATTGTTCTAAAGTTTTATAAGTTGACTGAATCAAATTCAATTTGTCTCGTTCGATTTCAGAATATCCATTCGCTCGAAACTGATCTGCTTCCGCTTCTACTTTCCGTAAGCGAGCCCGGGCTTTTTCTAGCTGTTCAACGGCCCTTCCGCGCAGTTCTTCTGAATTTCGAATAGTATTCACGATTCGCAGTTTTCGATTATCTAATAAATCACTTAATGAAAGTAGATTATCTTTCCATTCATTTCAAAACTTTCATGATCCCTTCCCGAACCAAACTTGAATCTTTCGATTCATTTGGCTCTCACGCTCAATTACTTCCATTTTTTATGGTAAAATTCCATATCTCTTTTGAATGTAATGAACCTATCCTCTACTCTTTGCTCATATTCGAACAAAATTGGAAATGAATCAATAATCCAAGGCCGGAATATTTGGAGGACTCTTCTGACCAAACAAAAAATATGTAATTGTCAGCAAAGTTGTTTTTTTTTTCAAATAAAAAAAATTTCTTATTTTTTATTTTTTTTTATAAACAGGTCATCAACTCAGCATTTGGCATTTAAACAAAAATGTAAAAAAAAATAAAAAAGGATAAACCCCTTTCCAATACCAATAAAAGTTTCAAATCTTTTTATCGATATGAGTGTTATATATCGATAAATTTCTAACTATTCCTTGGAAATGGAAACCCATTTCAGTATTAATATAGTGGTAGAAAGAGTACCATGCTGTGGCTGAACTTCAAACGGTTTAGCTTTAACCATGTTAATAGTTTCACATTCTTGGTTGCTAGAGAATCAAAGTCTATTTACCAACGAATCACGAAATGCTATGGTTCTTACATATGATTATATGATTTCTTAATTTATTCAGAAGTAATTCGCGAGATCATGCACCCTTATTTACTAGTTCTAACGAAAAGGGGTGCAGCTGGTTGAATCCAGTCTATTCGTGAAATAAACAACTCACACACACTCCCTTTCCAAAAAAGATCAATACACCAATCACTACACTGAGATTTATTGGATTTGTTGCTAAAATATCGGTATTAAATCCGAAACTCCCGGCAGATGGCCAGTGACCCGGGGAAACGAAAGAATCGGTTACATTTTTCATATGATCTCCTCTTATAGTTATAGATAGACTAAAAAATCGAACATCTTTTTTGTTGTATTACTTGACCTATTTCCTATTTATAAATCGAAAATGGATTCAAAAACTATTTTACAATGTATTTTCTTTTTCTCAATTGAGATTTCCAAAAAGAATAAGACTTATGCGAATAGGATTAGGTACCGGGTTTTCGTGTAAATTGCGAAATACTGCGTTTGTTGCACCAGTTCCTAAAGAGCTTTCGTTGGACTAAGAAGGGGAAGGAAGAAAGCGAGTCGGTAACACTAATTCCTCATCCTCAAATCAGCCCTTCCCCCGGTTTTCTCAACGCAAAAATAATTGTAGGAGCGAAATCTTGGTATAATGCGAAAAGGCAAGCAGGCAAGCGTCAAGTCCAAAGAAATAAAAAAATACGTATTTTTTTCGGATTAAACAAACGGATTCGCAAATAAAAGAGCTAATGCTACAACCAATCCATAAATTGTTAAAGCTTCCATAAAAGCCAAACTAAGTAATAAAGTACCTCGTATTTTCCCCTCTGCTTCGGGCTGTCTCGCAATACCTTCTACAGCTTGGCCTGCAGCAGTACC